AAATAAAAACAAATAAAAAAATGGAAGATTTAGTTACGATTGGAAATACACTCTCTATATCTTTCTCCATGGATCCTTTACTCATACTCAAAAAATTGGGAGTATTGTTTAAAATTAAAAAACTTATGTTTCGTAATTTCAAATTTGTCAATTTCTAGTTGATTTGAATACAAATTACGATAATGTATATTATTCCTCGAATTGTTCGTTAAGAGGTAAAGGATTAAACCCTTTTAAGAAACAAAGTTTTTGATCGGAATATAAATCAAACGAAGGACCCCTTAACTATTAAGGGGCCATATAGAACGAATCACACTTTTACCACTAAACTATACCCGCTCCAATGGGATTATTGTATATAAATGGACCTTTTGTCGAATTGTTGTTATTGAACAAGGGAATCAGTCGGAATTAAGAAATAGGATCATAAAAGAATTATGAAAATTAGAGTGTTGACATGTTTCCGAAAGTGGACCCAATGAAATAAAGAAAATTTAATAAAAATAAAAGGGGACTCATTTAAATTTTGGATTTTGTTTTGCTGAAGGTGTTTTGACCGATACATCTCGACAAAACTGCTTAAGCCATAACATAAAGATGCACTGTGCAAGAATCCATAGTTCCATTCTTATTTTTTTTTTTTCAGTTACTTTACTGAAAAAAAAAATAAGAGATGACATTTTTCCAGCATTCATGGGAACAAAAAAGGCCCGGCTAGGTACTGACCTGGCCGGGCTGCTGTAGAAAATCAAAATAAATATATATCTATTTATATATTCTATAATAAATAGATATATATATAATATAATCAAATATCAAATGTACTAATATCAAATATCCTAAGTCAAAGAGAGATAAGATAGAAAGAAGGGCTTAAGCCCTACTTTATTTTTTGTTTGTGTAATGTAACATTAGGAATTCTATTTTTTCAATTGAGGAGAGATGGCTGAGTGGACTAAAGCGTCGGATTGCTAATCCGTTGTACGGATTTTTCGTACCGAGGGTTCGAATCCCTCTCTTTCCGTCGATGATTTGGTATTTTATTTATCTTTTGTTTGAATTTATGGAACCCTTTTTTTTCTTTCGTTGTTTGATTTTTTTGATGTAAAATAGATCAAAGAATATTTCAAAATCAAGCACAAGTAAGGAAAACACCGAAAACAAAAAATCTTATTTTTTATTCTTCCCGTCCCGGATTACGTCCTGGGTCGTTAGATAGGAATCCGAAAATGAAAAGAGAAACAAAGAATATCACTACCGTGTAAACAAATAGTTTTAGAGTAAGCATTGCACAATCTCCAAGATCATAAAAAAAAAAAAAGAGAAAGATTCTCCTAGACTACACATTATGTTTCTTTTGACACTAAGAAATGAAGTGATTTCGAGAAATAGAAAAAAAAAAAAATTTTTAGGAAATTGATTTGTAATAAGAGTCGAGTCCTTTATTATCATTATCCAAAATTTTATTCCATATCCACAATTTGTCGGGGGACTCAAATCTAATAGGATTTTTCAATGGAAAAAATGTAAGAATGAGGAAATGAGATAGTCCGCATTTTTATTGGCTATTTTTATTGGCTATAAAAAAAATAAAAAATATTTGAATCAAGGATTCATACTGTAAGACTTATCTGATCTTATCAATTGCTAAAATGTTAGAATTTTTCTAGGACAGTATTCAAATTAAAGATATCATCGAAAACTTACAGCAGCTTGCCAGACAAAAGCTAAGAGAAAAAAGAGTACAGGTATTACTGGCATAATATCTACAATTGGATTCAAAAAAGCGTAGGCTTCAGGCAATTTCGCGAAGAAAAAACTACTTGAATAAAGAGCAGAGTTAATATAAATACAGACCAAACTAAAGATATTAAGCATAACAAAAATTTTGTTCTTTAAGATAATTGTATTTTTTCTTTTTGTGAATTGAGTTTTAAATTGAAATGAACTTTATTATATTATTATTATATTCTAATTTTTATTATATTATTATTATATTATAAATTATTAATTATTATATTATAATTATTATTATATTTTAAATATTAATTTAATATATTAATTTAACTAGATAATTTGAATTAGATAATTATATTATATAATATTATATAAATATTATATAAAATTTATATAAAATGAAAATGAATTATATAATATAAATTCAAAAATTATTTATTATTCTAATATATTTAAATTCTAATATATTTAAGAATATTTTTAATAGTATTTTACTTCATTTTAATTAATTTCTTAATGAATTATTAATATATTACTTTACTTAATTAAATATATTATAAATATATTACTATTTTACTATTACTAATTTACTAATTAAGATATTTTATTTTGTATAATTAAAATATAATTAAAAAAAAAATGAATCAAATTCAATTAAAAATGAAAAAAAATAAAGTAGACCCTAAAAATCTATTTGAATTTACCTAATTCAAAATCTTTTGGTTCTGAAATAAAAAATAGAAGAAATCATACTTTCATACAATATCTTAATTGAATTCTATATAATGATCAATAATTTGAGTCTAATTCTATATCTTCATATATCAAAATCCTAGCAACAATTTATTCTATAGGTATTTAGATATTTGGACTGGAATTGACGAATAACCAATACCAATATTAGTGTTTATTAGTGTCGAATAGAAATAGAAATGGGGCGTGGCCAAGCGGTAAGGCAACGGGTTTTGGTCCCGCTATTCGGAGGTTCGAATCCTTCCGTCCCAGAGCATATTCATGTATGCTATATATCATATCAGAATAAAAATTGTATATCACAATCCAAATTTCCTTTTTTTGAGAACCCTTCTCTTTAAGAGTATATAATATTGGGTAGAATGTTATTCCTCCTTCTTTTTTTTTTTATGATTCGTCTCCAAATCGCGTCACTTTGAAGATCCAGATTCAAAAAAAACTTATTTTTATTCGTGTTATTGTATAATTTATTTATTATAAATATTAGTTATTATAAATATTAGAATTCTATAATAAATAAATAATACAATTTAAATATATTTTAAATATAAATTTAATATTATAAATTTAATATTAAATAATACAATTTTAATAGAATATTTATTCAAACTAAAGAAAAAAAAAAAAAAAATAGAATAATAAATCCAAATAAAAAATAAAGAAAGAAAAAGAATTTAATATTCAAAATTCTTCATATATAAATTCTTCGAGTTAATTTGAATTTTTGTTGAGACTTTTACTTTAGAAGTACTTTCGAAATTTTCTATTCATAAAAGTATAGATTACTCTGTATTGTATTGATTGAATCAATGACTATTCATGATTTCATAATGGAATCAATTACATACCGGCTCCAAAGGAAAGGAATGTTATGGTAAAACTTCGTTTGAAACGATGTGGTAAAAAGCAACGTGCGACTTGAAAGACATGATTCGATTAGCTGTGGATTCTTACATCCACCATTTTTTTTATAGAAATAGAAACGAGGATGCTCTTGGCTCGACATCGTTTGTTCTGTTCCACTAGAACTCAGTTTTTGGGGAGGGGAGAGGGATTGATGATCTAAATAGTACATGATGGAGCTCGAGTTGATTTATTTCTCAGGAGCAAGGATCTATGGTTAGTGAAAATGAATAAGTTAGAACAACTTCGTAAGTACATTTTCGATATAGAAATTGAAAGGATCCAATTCGAGTAATTTTCAAAAGTCAAATTTGTTGGAATTGGTTAAACTATTTCGATCAAAAATGTATCCGCGGGAATCAACCATCTATTTGTATAATTCTTTGACAGAAAGAAAAACAAAAAATGGTATGTTGCTGCCATCTTTTTAAACGATAAAAGATCCCCGAAGTAATGTCTAAACCCAATGATTCAAGGAAAAGCTAAAGGATCCTGGAACAAGTAAATACCATTTTCAATTGTCTCAACAACTATATTAGATTAGAATGAAGAAAAAAAATAGATTCTTGAAAGGAGACAGACAAGAACAAGAAAAGAGGATAGAGACCGCTCAATAAATGAAATACCTAAAGGTTTTTGAGTTATTTAAGAATTATCCAAACTTGAGTTATGAGGTTGCGAATACAAGTGATTTTTTTTTTTTCGGTAAAGAAAAAAAGTACTATAAGTCTAATTGATTTGATGATTTTATGGATCTATTTGATATCATAATTCTATACATAGACATAATTTATAATTTTCTCGAGCCGTACGAGGAGAAAACTTCTTATACGTTTCTAGGGGGGTGTATTGTTTATCTATATCTATCCCAATGAGCCGTTTATCGAATCGTTGCAATTGATGTCCGATCCCGAAGAGAGGGAAGAGATCTTCGGAAAGTGGGTTTCTATGATCCGATAAAGAATCAAACCTATTTAAATATTCCTGTTATTCTATATTTCCTTGAAAAAGGCGCTCAACCTACAGGAACTGTTCAGGATATTTCAAAAAGGGCGGGTGTTTCTATGGAACTTTGCCTTAATTAACAAACGAAATTCAATTAATTCAATAAAAAAAAAAAATAGGGTGTGGATGACTTGTATATAGATTTATATAACCCTTTTCTTTCTTATCCCCCCGCTCTCTTGCTCTATTCATATCCAAATTTTTTTATTTATTATTGCTGCCATAGAATGCTGTGCTGTTTTCTATAACCCCAAAATCCATTTTTATTTTTATTGAATTAATAAAATGGATAGAAAAAAGAGCAAATCAATACATGAAGGAATAAATGAAGTAATTGGGTCTATAAATACAACATTACCTTCAACGAGGTGGTTTTTGTTGAAATTCTCTAAAAAAGGGGGTTAGGTTAAGCTTGCTTATTCTATTTATATTTATATATATATATATATATTGTATTGATTGATATTGATTGATAATTGATTGAATAAATAAACCCCGTCTCCGCTTTTTTCCTTCATTTTCGTATACGCCCTTTTTGTTGATTATTTATGTAGTGCCAATAGAATATAATTGCTTGGTTTTTTTTAGTTTATTTTATTTTTTTTAGTTTATTTTAATTCATTTTTTTTGATTTAAAAACTTTTTTTCATTTTTAAATTGCAATTATTTTTATTCTATTTTTTATAATTATATATTTATTATCATTTTTTCTTTTGTTTTCTTGTTTTTTCCATTGTATTCTTTTTTCAACATTAATATTGACAACAGTGTATCAAACAAATATAATCCGATCGTGAATAAACGGATCTATTTATTTCCGTTCCATAGGATTTTGTTTTTTTTTTTTACTTCATCAAAATCAAATGATGGGTTTGTTGGATTTTTTGTGATACAAACAAGAAGTTTTCTTTTTTTTTTTTTTTTATTGAAAGGTAAAGTATAATAATAATAATAAGAAATAAGAATGGATAACATAGTATACAAAAGGGCGGTCTATCCATTTTGATTTATCTGAGAGAATCTCTTGTATTTTCATCTGATCTGTTCATTTTTCTGTTCAGAATCGATTCGACATTTTCAAATTCCAATTTTTATTTTTTTCTTTTTTATTAAAATTAAAAAAATAAAAATCTTTTTCTTTATTTTGATTTCAATTGGATCTACACACCCTATATTTCTTTCATTTCTTATTTTATGTAATTAGATATTAGATTAGTTTCTTTTATAATAGTTTATTAGGGTTGCTAACTCAATGGTAGAGTACTCGGCTTTTAAGTGCGACTCGATTTTTTACACATTTCTATGAAGCAATGGATTCGTCCATATCATCGGTAGAGTTTGTAAGACCACGACTGATCCAGAAAGGAATGAATGGAAAAAGCAGCATGTCGTATCACTGGAGAATTCTAAGAATATTTTTTTTTCTTATTGGATCTGGCCAAAACCCTTGTTTCAATTCTTGGCTCGGAACAAAAAAATTCAAAGTTGGGTTGAATTTATAAATGGATAGAGCTTGGCGGCTCCAATTATAGGGAAACAAAAAGCAACGAGCTTTCATTTTGAATTTGAATGATTAACCCGTCTAATTATATGTTAAAAATCAGTTAGTGCTTGATGCGGGAAAAGCTTTTCCCATGAATGGATTATTTCTTTTTTTTGTTATGAGTCCTAACTATTAGCTATTCCCCATTATATTATGATATGGGGTGGAGATAAATGTGTAGAAGAAAGAGTATATTGATAAAGATATTTTTTTTTCCAAAATCAAAAGAGCGATTGGGTTGAGAAAATAAAGGATTTCTAACTTTCTTGTTATCCTAGAGTGAGCATAAAACAATTAGATGGAAAAAGCGAGGAGAGAGAGTCCGTTGATGAGTCTTACTTGTTTTCTTTTTCTAGGTATCTATTTGTATTTTATTCTATATAATAAATAATAATAATAGAATGTCCTGTTTTGACTGTATCGCACTATGTATCATTTGATAACCCAATAAATCCCTTATTCCCGGGCTAAGTCTTATTTTGAATTTCCCAAATGGAGGAATCTCAAATCTATTTCGAACTAGATAGATCTCGCCAACATGATTTCCTATACCCACTTATTTTTAGGGAGTATATTTATACACTTGCTTATGATCATGGTTTAAATAGTTCAATTTTGGTAGAAAATGTGGGTTATGACAATAAATCTAGTTTACTAATTGTAAAACGTTTAATTACTCGAATGTATCAACAGAATCATTTGATTATTTTTGCTAATGATTCTAACAAAAATCAATTTTTTGGGTACAACAAGAATTTGTATTCTCAAATAATATCGGAGGGGTTTGCCGTCATTGTGGAAATTCCATTTTCCTTACAATTATCCTTAGAAGAGGCAAAAATCGTAAAATCTTATAAATTACGATCAATTCATTCAATATTTCCTTTCTTCGAGGATCAATTTCCATATTTTAATTATGTGTCAGATGTCCGAATACCCTATCCTATCCATCTGGAAATATTGGTTCAAAGCCTTCGCTACTGGGTGAAAGATGCCTCTTCTTTTCATTTATTAAGGCTCTTTCTTTACGAGTATTGTAATTGGAATAGTCTTATTACTCCAAAAAAATCGATTTCTACTTTTTCAAATTCAAAAAGTAATCCAAGATTTTTCTTGGTCCTATATCATTTTTATGTATGTGAATACGAATCTATCTTCCTTTTTCTCCGTAACAAATCGTCTCATTTACGATTAACATCTTCTGGAGTTCTTTTTGAGCGAGTATATTTCTATGGAAAAAGAGAGCATCTTGTAGAAGTCTTTGCTAATGATTTTCTGTCTACCTTATGGTTCCTCAAGGACCCTTTCATTCATTATGTTAGATATCAAGGAAAATCCATCCTGGCTTCAAAGAATACGCCTCTTTTGATCAATAAATGGAAATACTATCTTATCAATTTATGTCAATGTCATTTTTGTGTTTGGTCTCAACCAGGAAGGATCCATATAAACCAATTATCCGAGCATTCATTTTACTTTTTGGGCTATTTTTCAAAAGTCCGGCTATATCCTTCAGCGGTACGGAGTCAAATGCTGGAAAATTCATTTATAATAGAAAA